CCCTTATGGACACCCTAATATTCTTGCAGAATTTATAGCCGGACAATTAAAGAATAGAGTCTCTTTTCGTAAAGCAATGAAAAAGGCTATTGAATTAACCGAACAGGCAGGTACAAAAGGAGTTCAAATACAAATTGCGGGACGTATCGACGGAAAAGAAATTGCACGTGTCGAATGGATCAGAGAAGGTAGGGTTCCTCTACAAACCATTCGAGCAAAAATTGATTATTGTTCCTATACAGTTCGAACTATTTATGGGGTATTAGGCATAAAAATTTGGATATTTGTAAACGAAGAATAATAAGCTTTGCCTTATCTTTAACGTTCTATCTACCGAAAAAACAAAAAATGAAAAATTCTTCCATTCTTATTCTGTTAAGTCAAAAGAAAAATGAGCTATTTTAATTTAATTTTATAAGATTGAATAAAAATTCGATTACTCATTTGATATTGATATAATTGCTATGCTTAGTGTGCGACTCGTTGCGTTGGTTTTTTTTTTTAGAGTGGTTAGGATTCAACAAAAAAATAAACCAACTCATAGTATTAATTAATTAATTAATAACTATAGAACTAATAACCAACTCATCGCTTCGCATTATCTGGATCTAAAGAACCAGTCAAGATATAAGTAAAGATATGATATATTAGCGATATTATTATACCAACTGAAATATTGCATAAAAAAAAAAAGAAAAACGAATCTGATTATGAGTTGTGAAGCAATACGAATATATGGATAAACGAAAGGGTGAAAGAAAGAGAGAAAAATAATATCAATGATAGAGAATTCTAATATGTAAGGTCTATGAGTCATCTCATAAAAGATAGTGTAATAAAGCATCAATATTAATTAATCCATAATTAGATGACTATATTCATAGAACAAACAAATCAAGAGTCCCGAGTCACTAAAAACTGAGAAGGTTGACTCAAGAAAAAAGAAAATGGAATTGGAATTAGAGGCTCCATTGTACAATTAAGACCTAACCATTAATCGAGAAGCGATGGGAACGACGGAACCGGTGAATGCCTAAGATTTTATTAAAAACAAATCTTAATGATTCATTGGGTGGGATGGCGGAACGAACCAAGAACCAATCCATTTTTTTTGAGGAATCATGTTCTGAGGAGTCATGTTCTGAGGAGTCATGGGCTAACCCTACATCTGAAATAGATAATGAAAGAGTAAATATTCGCCCGCGAAAATCTTTATTTTATTGGATTTCTAAATTGGGGCCAATCCAATATGATAATAAAAGGAAAAACTAAATTCGTTAGAACCTTATAACATAACAAAACTACATTATCTATTTATATCTAGATAGCAAGAATTGTCTATAATAAAAAAAGAATACTTGTTTAGTTATATATCAAAATAAGATATACAAATTTCCAATAGATTAGATCAAATCTCAAAAAATCCCACGACGATTCGGTATAATATTTAAAATCCATGTATATTCTATTTTAATCGTTTCATTCGCGAGGAGCCGTATGAGGTGAAAATCTCATGTACGGTTCTGTAGTAGAGATGGAATTGAGAAAGAAAGAACCATCAACTATAACCCCAAAAGAACCAGATTCCGTAAACAACATAGAGGAAGAATGAAAGGAATATCCTCTCGAGGTAATCATATTTGCTTCGGTAGATATGCTCTTCAGGCACTTGAGCCCACTTGGATCACATCTAGACAAATAGAAGCAGGACGGCGGGCAATGTCACGAAATGCCCGCCGCGGTGGAAAAATATGGGTACGCATATTTCCAGACAAACCGGTTACAGTAAGACCTACAGAAACACGTATGGGTTCGGGAAAAGGATCTCCCGAATATTGGGTAGCTGTCGTTAAACCAGGTAGAATACTTTACGAAATGGGCGGAGTCACTGAAAATATAGCCAGAAAAGCTATTGCAATAGCAGCATCAAAAATGCCTATACGAACTCAATTCATTATTTCGGCATAATAATTAGAACCAAAGGAAAGAGGTCTTTGGGATGAAAAAAAAACAATTGCAATTGTAGGTTTCTTTTTTTTTTTGATACACAATATTTCTTTTTTTTTTTACTTCGCCCTTTGCACTGAAAGAACAGAGAAAAAAAATGATATGATTCAACCTCAAACCCATTTGAATGTAGCCGATAACAGCGGGGCCCGCGAATTGATGTGTATTCGAATCATAGGAACTAGTAATCGACGATATGCTTATATTGGTGACGTTATTGTTGCTGTAATCAAGGAAGCAGTACCAAATACTCCTTTAGAAAGATCAGAAGTGATCAGAGCTGTAATTGTACGGACTTGTAAAGAACTCAAACGTAACAACGGTATGATAATACAATATGATGATAATGCTGCGGTTGTCATTGATCAAGAAGGAAATCCAAAAGGAACTCGAATCTTTGGTGCGATCGCCCGGGAATTGAGACAGTTAAATTTCACTAAAATAGTTTCATTAGCACCCGAGGTATTATAAGACGAGACCGTGATATATTTATAGTATTTGAATGAAATAGATTAATTAATAGATTGATTATGTCTCACGCATATACCTTTTTTTTGTATTTGTAATTATTATAAATCTTATTAAATTCTTTATAAATTAGAAATCTTATTATAAATATAAAAATATTTTTTAAATATTATTAAATATAAAAATCCAAATATTTAATAATTCCATAATTCATAAATAAAAAGATATAAAATAATAAAAGAGCATGTTGATTATATCAAAAGTCAAGGGCAACAATCTTTAGTTTATCATGGGTAAGGACACCATTGCTGACATAATAACTTCTATACGAAATGCTGACATGAATAGAAAAGGAACGGTTCGAATACCATCTACTAACATCACCGAAAACATTGTTACAATACTTTTCCGAGAAGGTTTTATTGAAAACGTGAGAAAACATCGGGAAAGCAAAAAAGTTTTTTTAGTTTTAACTCTACGGCATAGAAGAAATAGGAAAGGATCATATAAAAATCTTTTTAATTTAAAACGAATCAGTAGACCTGGTCTACGAATCTATTCTAATTATCAAGGAATTCCTAGAATTTTAGGAGGGATGGGGATTGTAATTCTTTCCACTTCTCGAGGTATAATGACAGATCGAGAGGCTCGATTAGAAAGAATCGGCGGAGAAATTTTATGTTATATATGGTAATCTTTCTGATATCCGAATTCTATGAGAAACTTAGATACATTTTTGTGAAAAAAGAGAGAGAAAAAGTGGGTTTCTAATATCACTCCTCATACATTAGTTAATACGGGAAGGGTTTTTAACTGGAATAGGAATAAAAGAAACAAATGGATTCATGAGGGTTTAATTACTGAATCACTTCCCAATGGTATGTTCCAGGTTCGTTTCTATAATGAAAATATGATTCTAGGTTATGTTTCCGGAAGGATTCGACATAGTTTTATACGTATACTACCGGGAGATAAAGTAAAAATGGAAGTAAGTTATTTTGATTCAAGCGGAGGGCGTATAATTTTAAAAACCCCGAAACAAAAATTCGAATGATTAGACTGTTTTTCAACTTCAACATTCTTTTGGGGATACAATTAGAAGTTAAAAATCTCAGGAAACCCTATTTTCTTCCAATAAATATATTCGGAATTCAGTTAAGGAATGACAAATATGAAAATAAGGGCCTCCGTTCGTAAAATTTGTGAAAAATGTCGACTGATCCGTAGGCGCGGACGAATTATAGTAATTTGTTCCAATCCAAGACATAAACAAAGACAAGGATAATCTTTCCAAAAAACAAAAAAGGGGGGCTTTCTAAAACTAAAGGACCGGATGCACAAAAAAAATCAAATAAATCAAATTAATAAATTGTATTCCAATTTGATTAATATTCTATTATATATATTAATCTAATTAATATATTAATATAATTAATATATTAGAATAGAATATTCAAATAATCAAATAATATTAAAATGACAAAATATTCAAATATATAAAATGAAAAAAATAGAAAAATAGAAAGGATCCGTTTTTGACATGAAATGGATATATCCATATATCTCTGACTTATATTTATGAGATAATAAAATATGGGAAAACCTATACCAAAAATTGGTTCACGTAGAAATGGACGTATTGGTTCACGTAAGAATGCGCGTAAAATACCAAAGGGAGTTATTCATGTTCAAGCTAGTTTTAACAATACCATTGTGACTGTTACAGATGTACGAGGTCAGGTGATTTCTTGGTCCTCCGCCGGTACTTGTGGATTCAAGGGTACAAGAAGGGGGACACCATTTGCCGCTCAAACCGCAGCAGGAAATGCTATTCGGACAGTAGCGGATCAAGGTATGCAACGAGCAGAAGTCATGATAAAGGGTCCCGGTCTCGGAAGAGATGCGGCATTAAGAGCTATTCGTAGAAGTGGTATACTATTAAGTTTCATACGGGATGTAACCCCCATGCCACATAATGGATGTAGGCCCCCTAAAAAAAGACGTGTGTAAAAGGAAAAATAAACATTGAAGAGATTTCAAGAGAAATAAATAATTCAAGGATTTGATCAAAATATATTACTATGGTTCGAGAGAAAGTAAGAGTATCCACTCGGACACTACAGTGGAAGTGTGTTGAATCAAGAGCAGACAGTAAGCGTCTTTATTATGGACGCTTTATTCTGTCTCCACTTATGAAAGGTCAAGCCGACACAATAGGCATTGCAATGCGAAGAGCTTTGCTCGGAGAAATAGAGGGAACATGTATCACACGTGCAAAATCTGAGAAAATACCACATGAATATTCTACCATAGTGGGTATTCAAGAATCAGTACATGAAATTTTAATGAATTTGAAAAAGATTGTATTGAGAAGTAATCTGTATGGAACTCGGCACGCGTCTATTTGTGTCAAGGGTCCTGGATATGTAACTGCTCAAGATATAATTTTGCCACCTTCTGTAGAAATCGTTGATAATACACAACATATAGCTAACCTAATAGAACCTATTAATTTGTGTATTGAA